ATATTACTATTACTCTATTCCAGATCAGGCGAGAAGTCATTATTCATTACTAAGAGACATCCCAATATCTATATTTAAGTATTCAAAGCCATCTTTTATTCCTTTTAATATTAATGTTTTAATATAAGAGTAAGAGAAAATAAAATCTAAAATCTAGAAAATATATAGTTTCTACTGTCTGTATCTATGTATCATTTATTCTATTCCTATGAAATACCAGACAAAAAGTAAAGTAACGATCTTAGAAGGGAAGGGGTATAATGAAATTCATGAAATTCTTCGATTGTGTCTTCCCACCGAAATGATCTGTTTTATTTGACTGATGGAGACAACAAATAATTAGTTATAACAAATTAATATAATTATAAGAAATTAAAATATAACAAATACTAAAAAAATATAACAAATACTAAAAACAAATACTAAATAATAAAATAAAAGAGCATGCTCTTATCTTATTCGAATATTTTATTCGAAACGCCTTGTGATCTTCAACCAATTCTGCGCTTCAATATAATTTCCAGGAGTAAGCGCTATAGCTTGTTTCCAATACTCCGCGGCTTGGTCGAACCAAGCCTCCGCAATTTCAGAATCTCCCTGCCCAATGGCCTGTTCTCCTCGGTCGGAATAGGCGAGTAAATTCCTTCCCTTAGAACCGTACTTGAGAGTTTCCTAACTCATACGGCTCGACAGTCAATTCTTTTGATGTCCCATTTTTTCTCGAGTTAATCAAAAGAGGTTAATTACATGAGTTTCAAACTTGAAGTTTGATTTTATTAATAATCCGTTTTGTTTTATCTTTTCTCCCACCTTCAAAAGAATAAAGCGTAGGTGTTCTACTATCATTACAATTTTCTGAAAGGTAACTATCTCGGTTTCATATATAAATTTCTATTTATATAAATTTTGAAAATTATATAGAATCTTTGAAAAAGACCTTCTCTCATAAGAAAGAAAAGGCTTACTATCTTTGGGATCTGATGCTACACCGCTGCTCAATACTTTAGGGGATCGACTCCATTACATAAGTGGATTCCTAGCTTTTGTCTCATATTATGACATTAAGTAAGCAGTTCTTATTGTATCGGCAAAAATTTCGCTAATTGATCTTTACGGCGCTTCCTCTATCAATTAGATCCTTTATCCATAGAATAAAGTATCTAGGCATATTTCTTTTTTCATATTTCGATTTCTATGAAGTTTCTTTCTTTGCTACAGCTGATAAAAATCGTTGTTTTGGACGATGCCATATGTAGAAAGCCTATTTTTTTTTATTTTTTTATTTATTTTTTTACTAGTAGATTTTAGATTTTGCTCTTTCTTTCCTTTTTCTTTCTATAGTGTAGATAGTCGCACGTAATGACAGATTACGGCCATATTATTAAAAGCTTGTGGTAAGAAAGGGTTTCGTTCTAATGCCCGAAAATAATATTCCAAAGCTTTTGTGTGTTCTCCATTACTTGTGTGAATAAGGCCTATATTATAGAGTATATAACTTCTATCATAGGGATCAATTTCTAGTCGCATAGCTTCATAATAATTCTGTAAAGCTTCCGCATAATTTCCTTCGGATTGAGCAGACATCCGTTACGGTCGTTATTCGATTCAAAGAATCTCCGTTCCAAAACCGTACGTGAGGTTTTCATCTCATACGGCTCCTCCCTTATGTGCATAATAAGCCTAATACATAGAATCAAAAAGGAGTGAAATATTCTCATTATGAACTGAGCGGGGCTAGTGTTTTTACAAGAAATCTCTAGCCAACCTTCCTGCAAAAGATCGTTTCTTAACATCAAAGATGTTGGTACTAGATAAAAATATAAAAATGTTACCTCCAACAATTTCTTTGTCCTCAACATCCCTTAATTTCTAGGAATTAGTCACTTCAACAGTCTTCGATGGTTATATGGGTATCCAAAGTACAAATGAGATGGATATTTGTTGTCCCAACCATTCTTCTTAGTCCCGATCCCAATAAGGAAAGGGAGAAATTTATAGCAAAGTTTTCGTGTTGTTGATTCCTAAGCGTAGTGCTTCTTCCTCTATGCCGCCTAGTGGTACTAGTGGAGCAGGTTTAACCTGCAATACATAACCCATAGCCATAGGTGTAACCTTTTCGCTCAATGCTAGAATCGACAATTGAAACATCTAAGGCTGCATTAATCGGGGATACACGACAGAAGGAATTTTTTTTTAGAAACTTCACCTTCAATAAACGTAGAGTTTTTTCAAATCTTTCTATCCCGGCTAATGTGTCTTTCTCGTAAGATTCGAAGCGGTAAATAAAAAAAAATCAAATCACACCATCTCTGTAATAAGTAAATGCCTCTTTTTCTCCTGAAGTTGTCGGAATTATTCGTAATAAGATATTGGCTACAATTGAAAAGGTCTTATCAATCAAATTTCCAGTTATCCGGGATCTAGGCATAGGTAGCAATTCATTTTTTAATTTCTTTTAATTACCTCTCGTGAGAAAACGATCCTACAAAAAAAGTAATTA